TAATTTGAATAGGAATTCTTATGGTATCAAGTTAGGGTCTATGATTTAAAAAAAGCTGTTCTTTCTATAGAATGATTCCCATTTCAGTCAATTTCATTCAATTTAACGATTGACCAAAAGAAAATTTTAATAAATAATAAATTGCATGAACTTAGCTCAATCAAATACTGATATTGATTTTTTATTTTTATGCAATGATTTCGTCTAATGAATTCGTCCGTATCCATGTGAGATAATGATAAATAATAAGGAAGAGGCGAATTTACAAAAAACGATATTAAAAAAATGAGTTGTTTAGGAAAAAAGGGGGGGGGGGGTAGAATTAGGTATATGTAATCTAATGGCTATAAGCCAGCTCTTGTCTATCCTATCCTTTGAGGAATAATTCTAGAATCCGATTGAATCTAAGATACGAATAGTTGGTTTACGTTATGTAGGAAACACACATATATGGGATATTAGATATTGACTAGTTATATATTAACTAAAAATATATCTAATCCACCCTACTGCTGTGGTGTGGATTTAGATAGGGATTCCAATAGAAGAATAAAAGTTCTTCTCTTTCGTCTTTGACTCTGAATAAAGAGATAAAATAAAGACAAAAAACGAAGAATTCAAAGCAAGGGATGGGTTGTAAAAAAGAAATGGAAGAACAAAGTATCCGCGGATTTACATTTACAAAAATCCAGTGGAGAGGAACTAAAAAAAAAGATATCGAAATAGTTCTGACAGTTCAATAATATTATCACTTCCATTCGGAGTTCTTAGTTACTTTTTCAGGTTGAATCTTAGCGATGGAATAATTAAGTCAAAATTCATTGGATGATTGTATCATTAACCATTTCTTTATTTTGGTGTGAGGAACTTATCATGAATCCACTGATTTCTGCCGCTTCCGTTATTGCTGCTGGGTTGGCTGTCGGGCTTGCTTCTATTGGACCTGGAGTTGGTCAAGGTACTGCTGCGGGCCAAGCTGTAGAAGGTATCGCGAGACAACCGGAGGCAGAGGGAAAAATACGAGGTACTCTATTGCTTAGTTTGGCTTTTATGGAAGCTTTAACAATTTATGGGCTGGTTGTAGCATTGGCACTTTTATTTGCGAATCCCTTTGTTTAATCCTATAAGCACGAGAATTATGTATTTTTTTTTTATTTTATGGCTTGGGACTTACTCCTTGCTTTTTCGAATTCTATCAAGATTTTGCCCCTACAATTACTTATTCGTTGGGACAATAATCCACGGGAAGGATTAATTTGAGGATGGGGAATTATCACACTGACTCGCTTTCTTCCTTCCCCTAAAAAACCCTTTTTTAAAGGAAAAGGAGTGTTGCAACAAATGAGGTATTTTGCCATTGACATGAAAGCCGCCCCCCTAATTCTAATAAGTATAATTATTATTGGACATTTTCAATTGAAAAAAAAAAAATACATTTCTAGCTAAATAGAATCTATTTTTGACTCCCTTTAGAAATGAAAATAAATAAAAATGAAAATGAATAATTTATAATAATAAATTAATAATTTTTTAAATTTGAAATATAAAATATATTTAGAATAATTAGAATAATATAAATATATAGAATAAATGGAAAAGGAGTGAAAGTGATACAATACAAAAATAGACTACAAAAAAAGAACCGAGTTCTTTTTTTTTGTAGTCTATCTAAAAAAAAGTCTATCTAAAAAAATAGGAGATCATATGAAAAATGTAACCGATTCTTTCGTTTCCTTGGGTCACTGGCCATCCGCCGGGAGTTTCGGGTTTAATACCGATATTTTAGCAACAAATCCAATAAATCTAAGTATAGTCCTTGGTGTATTGATCTTTTTTGGAAAGGGAGTGTGTGCGAGTTGTTTATTTCAAGAATAGACTGGATTCACCCAGTTGCACTTTTTTTCATTATAACTAGGAAAGAAAGGAGTGCATGATCCCGCGAATGACTTCTGAATAAATTAAAAAATCATATTTAAGAACCATAGCATTTCGTGATTCATTGGTACATCGACTTTGATTCTCTATTAACCAATAATCTGGGACCATTAACATGGTTAAGGCCAAATCGTTTGAAGTTCAGATGCAGCAGGGTACTCTTTCTACTACTATGTTAATAAATACAGAAATATTTTCAAAACAAATAGTTGAAAATGTTTTTTCGATATAAAACACTCATGTCGATAAAACGATTTGAGCCCCTTTTTCCAATGCTGAATCGATGACCTATGTATAAAGTGAGAAGAATTCTTTGAATTTGAAGAAAAAAAAACAACTTTGCTGACAAATTACAATTATACATTATACAATACAATTATAAGTACAATTACAATTATAAATTCTATATAAATTTAATTATAATTATATATAAAATAGAAATTCTTTATTTATTTTTATTATTATTTTATTTATTAAAATTAATATTTATTAAAATGAAAATTTATTATACTTTTTAGTTTTTTGATATATTTTCTATTTTGGTCAGAAGAATCCTCCGAATATT